TGTCGTTGTTTATGTCTCGGGTTGGAACAAATTACTATAATGTGTCCCCGCCTGCGGATTAGTCGACATTTTTCACAAATTTTACGAACGGAAGCTCTTATTTTCATATTTGTTATTCCTTATCTTAATTCTAAATCTATTTCATTAGTAGAAAATCCGTTTCTTGAAATTTTTCATCTCGGATCGTATTGAATAAAAACCGCCTAATCTTTAGAATCCTTATTTCGTAGTCGATAAATTATACGTCCTCTGGTTGAATCATAACGACTTACTTCAATTTTTACTTTATCTCCCGGCAGTATCCGTATAAAACTACGCCGGATCTTTCCTGAAACATAACCTAGAACCAGATCTTCATTATCTAACCGAACCCGGAACATGCCGTTGGGGAGCGAGTCAGTAATTAAACCCTCATGTATCCATTTTTGTTCTTTCATTCCAGGTCAAGCCTCTGAACTAATGGAGGAGAAACGATATTAGATAACTCATCCCCTTGCTTTTTTTTTTAATAGGAAGAGCTTTCGGATCCGATTTCACTATTAAAAGGATTACCATATATAACACAAAATTTCTCCGCCGGTTCCTTCTAGTCGAGCCTCACGGTCTGTCATTATACCTCTCGAGGTAGAAAGAATTACAATTCCCATCCCGCCTAAAATTCTAGGAATTCGTTGAGAGTTAGAATAGATTCGTAGGGCGGGTCGACTGATCCGTTTTAAATTTAAAAAATTTCTATAGGGGCTTTTATTATTCTTTCTATGTTGCAATGTTAAAACCAAAAAATATTTGTTTTTTTCTCGGTGTTTTCTGACGTTTTCGATAAAACCTTCTCGGAAAAGTATTTTAACAATATTTTCGGTAATATTAGTAGATGCTATGCGAACAACTCTTTTTCTATCCAGATCCGCATTTCGTATAGAGGTTATTATCTCAGCAATAGTGTCTCTACCCATGATAAACTAAAATTATTGGTTCCTCTAAATTGGATATAATCAACATGTGTTTTTTTTTATTATGAATATGTATTTTTCAAGATATATGCGTGAGACACAACCTCTGAATTAATCTAGTTCTTAAATCTATTTTTTTTTTTCAAATACCTCAAGATCACATTTTTTTATAATACTTCGGGAGCTAATGAAACTATTTTAGTAAAATTTAATTGTCTCAATTCCCGGGGGATTGCACCAAAAATTCGAGTTCCCTTTGGATTTCCTTCTTGATCAATCACAACGGCAGCATTGTCATCATATCGTATTATCATACCGCTGTCACGTTTAAGTTCTTTACAGGTACGAACAATTACAGCCCTGACTACTTCTGATTTTTCTAGGGGCATGTTTGGTACTGCTTCTTTGATCACAGCAACAATAACGTCACCAATATGAGCATATCGACGATTACTAGCTCCTATGATTCGAATACACATCAATTCTCGAGCCCCGCTGTTATCCGCTACATTTAAATGGGTCTGGGGTTGAATCATATCAATTTTTTAGTCTAGTCTTTCAATGCAAAGGATGAAGAAAATAAAAGAAATATTTTTTGTCTAAAATAAAAAAAAACCAAGGTTTTGTTTCATCCCAAGACCTGTTTCTGTTGGTTCTACAGTTTTATTCCCGAAATGATAAATTGAGTTCGTATAGGCATTTTGGATGCTGCTATTAAAATAGTCCGTCTGGCTATATTTTCGGTTACTCCACCCATTTCATATAGTATTCGTCCCGGTTTAACAACAGCTACCCAATATTCCGGGGATCCTTTTCCTGAACCCATACGTGTTTCAGCCGGTCTTACTGTAACTGGTTTATCTGGAAATATACGTACCCATATTTTTCCACCACGGCGTGCATTTCGTGTCATTGCTCGCCGACCGGCTTCGATTTGTCTAGATGTGATCCAAGCCGGTTCAAGTGCTTGAAGCGCATATTTACCGAAACAAATATGATTACCTCGATAAGATATTCCCTTCATTCTTCCTCTATGTTGTTTACGAAATCTAGTTCTTTTGGGGTTATAGTTGATGGTTGTTTCGGAATTCCATCTCTACTCCAGAACTGGACGTGAGAATTTATTCTCATTCAGCTCCTCGCGATTCAAAATTGAATTGTAATTCGTTTGAATAGATATTAGAAGATTTTTATAAAAAAGAGTTTTTTATAACGTGTTAATAAATTCTTTATTTTCTTTTGTCCGTTATCCAAGTTTACTAATTCAAAAAAAAAAAGAGAACATTTTCGCGGGCGAATATTTACTCTTCCCACCTCTATTTAAGCTGTAGCATTTGTTCGTGACTTCTCAGAATATATGAATTAATTTCCGGTTCATTTCGCCATCCCAACGAGTGAATCAGTAAGATTCCGTTTTTTCAATAAAATCTTGTGTATTTACAAGTTTCATCGTTCCCACCGCTTCGTACTTAATGAGTAGGTCAGAATTTTACAACGGAGCTCACAATCAAATTTATTCTTGAGTCAACCTTCTTAGTCTTTATTGGCTC